AATTTGAGCCTTATTGCTAGTTGCTAGCTCCTACTCCTACTCCTCCTCCTTCTCCTGACGGATAAGATGATCCTCCTTGGTCTTTTGTTCTTCGCTTTGAAAGAGACCTACTATGGATCTCTTTCTCTTACGAAATTTTTTTTTCATTTAAGCCGAACGAAGAGTGACCACTTATTTCTGCTCGTACTTCCTTTTCCTCTATCGTTAGTGTACTCTCGCTACTCGTTAGCGCACTCGTGACACAGTACTCGCGCAAGAGCGCTTGCAGCAGCTCGTAGCTCTTGTATTCGGAGTAACGATATCTTGATTGCACGAGCTAGCCGATTCGGATTCTGCTTTTGAGAAGAATGAATCTCAAGTTTCATCCTCAGGTTCGGTAGGGGGCGTAGGAACGGATAGCGCTCTTAGTTAGCTTAGGAGCGGAGGTACGAGACAAAAAGGGGAGTTTCCCTCGACTAAGCAGTTTCTACGAGACCTTTGGCTAATAGTTGAGTTGTTCCCAGAGGAATTCCATCCGGCAGCTAGAAAAGGAGAGGGGGCATTGGCGAGGCTACCAGGATCGGAATGCCAATCGACGAGATGAGCCTACGAAAGATTTCAAGTTCAGACTGGCCTCCTCACTTACGCAACGAAATTAAGTTGATGGAGTAGCCAGTGCCCTTGAGTTATTCTCTTCGGTATCGCCTTCTCTCATCGTTTAAGGCGCCGCAAGGAACTCGACTAGAAAGAGTGGATGTTAGGCACGCAGGGAAGACTCTGACTATGCGCTGGCCCTATCGAACCAGTCACTTCATACCTTAGACGGTTTAGGCTTTAGATTCGAGAGTTGGGATTGAGCTTTCCCCCATAGGGAAAATAGACTGATTGAGTGAAGAGCCGCATCTATCCCACTCTGTGTCCCTTTACTTTCTCTGTGGTTCGCTTTCCCTTCCTTTCTGTGGTAGCTAGGAGCTCTACTAGGTTTGACCTTGGGATATTGACTTATTCAATTAAAGAAAGAATGACGTAGGTAGACTAACTAGAAGTAGTAGGAGTTCCGGGCTATCTTACTATAAGTCTCCCTTAGGGTAATTTATCTAGTGCCAGTACCCTTTACATTAGAGTTAGGCCTAGGCCTGATCCTTTACCTGCGAGCCTACTTCGCCCAGCCAGTACCAGTCAGAAATGCCAAGTTGAAGAAGAAAAGCCTGAACAGGTAAACTCCCTTACAACCTATATAGATTGACTTCTGAGAGTGGAGATACTAATAGCAGGAAGAAAGAGGCCACCGGAGGCACGCATAACCGAATTCGAAGAGTCATTACGATGTCTACTATGTCTTTCATGCTTTCTAATTATAGGGAGTCTCATACCAGGAATAAGAAGAAGATGAGACTGCTAGTATGTAACGAAATGGAAAGACTTTTCCTATACTTAAAAGATAGGGCTATAACTACCCGATAGGGGAGGAAGCGCTATTAGAAATAGATCAATCATATCTGGCCCATCTTCCTTTTCGACTATTCAAGTCCTTCTTTTCTTCTATTTCGTAGTTGAGTAAGTTGATTATTCGTATCGATTCGATTCATTTCGTCTCGATTCATTGATTGACTTGATTTCAGTATAGAATTCCTTTTCATTGGATTCTCTTTCTAGTTTCTTTTCTTATTCGTTTCGATTCTTTGATTCTCTTTTTTGCATTGCTTGAGATCAAGTCATCTTCTTTCTTTTTTAGGTTAGTGTGCAGTCTTCCCTTTCTCAATCATCGAAAGGAATGCATTGGTGGATAGATGTGAATAGTCTTTCTCAAGAGAAGAGAGAGTTTCTTATTTCTTATGAGTTTCGATTTATTACTTCTATTAATTTATTCTATGTTGAAAATGCGTGTCAATAAATATCATATATGATGATCTTCTATTCTTCATCTGTATGTCTGGTTCACAATGAAAATCAATCAAAAAATGATGAAAAGAAAAGTCATAATGTTCCTTCGATCGATATTCAAGAAATGTTTTTTGACTTTGATCTGCCTTTTTAGTTGTCGATTTCTGTGGGAAAGCTACATTACTGTGGCAGCTTCGGTCTTTGCTCCATTTCTGACCGAAATTATCGAGTTTGTTCTTTCAAAAATGGAGGGGCAGCCTCTTTCCTTAGGAGGAGGGGGTGCTGGCTCTTCTGGGCGGCGGCCCGCTTTGGATTTTGATCTAAATCTGCCTCCAGCGGAGGATCCAGAGCCTTCTCTTCCTCCAGCCCGGGAGCCAGAGCCTTCGGTCGACCAAGGACCCTTACCTCTCTCCCAAGCGGAGGACAAGATCCTCTTTCGATTAACGAAAGACCTTTCTCCCCCTTTGGATATAGAATCTATAGAAATGTTTTCTGAGGAGGCGAGAAGGACCGCTCAACTAAAAGGTCAGATCGTCGATAGAATGGTCGAATTGGATCCCCAGTCTGCTGACTTTTGGCGACAGCACAGGGACACCCTTATTTCGAACTCCATTCTGACGAAATATCAGACAGAGTA